TATATTTATATTCGTTAAAAAACCCTAGATGGAAAAAGACAACTATGGTATATCATGATGTGTATTAGTGAGGTAGTATGGGACAAAAAATAAATCCACTTGGTTTCCGACTTGGTACAACCCAAAGTCACCATTCCCTTTGGTTTGCACAACCAAAAAATTATTCTGAGGGTCTACAAGAAGATCAAAAAATAAGAGATTTTATCAAAAATTATATTCAAAAGAATATGAGAATATCCTCCGGCGCCGAGGGAATTGCCCGTATAGAGATTCAAAAAAGAATCGATTTGATCCAGGTCATAATCTTTATGGGATTCCCAAAGTTATTAATCGAAAGTAGACCACGAGGAATCGAAGAATTACAGACGAATCTACAAAAAGAATTTCATTCTGTGAACCGAAAACTTAACATTGCTATCACAAGAATTGCAAAACCTTATGGAAACCCTAATATTCTTGCAGAATTTATAGCCGGACAATTAAAGAATAGAGTTTCATTTCGAAAAGCAATGAAAAAGGCTATTGAATTAACTGAACAAGCAGATACAAAAGGAATTCAAGTACAAATTGCAGGGCGTATCGACGGAAAAGAAATTGCACGTGTCGAATGGATCCGGGAGGGTAGGGTTCCCCTACAAACCATTCGAGCTAAAATTGATTATTGTTCCTATACAGTTCGGACTATCTATGGGGTATTAGGCATCAAAATTTGGATTTTTATAGACAAGGAAGAGGAATAAGAAAACTTTCATTGTTTTTTCCTTCTATCCGCTGATAGAACAAAAAAGGGGAAATTCGTTCATTCTTTTCCTGGCCAATCAAACTAATTCTTAATTCTATAGGGTTGAATAAAAATTCAATTGACCTTTTGATATAATTGCTATGCTTAGTGTGTGACTCGTTGGTTTTTTAGGGTTAGGATTAAAAAAAGACCAGCCCGGTAGTATGAAAACCAACTCATCACTTCATATTATCTGGATCTAAAGAACCAGTCAAGATATGCTAAATCGGTCATATCTTTGTAGCAACTGAAATTTTTTTTGAATTAAACTTGAATTCTAAGTTTAAAGCAAAATACAGAAGAAAGGTGTGGATAAATGGAAGGATGAGAGAAAGAGAGAAAAAGAATATCAATGATATAGAATTCCAATATGTAAGGTCTATGAGTCATCTCATAAAAGACAATGTAATAAAGCATCAATACTAATTGATTCATCCATAATGAAATATTAAATGAATCCTTCTTATAGAAGAAAAAACTCAAGAGCTTCGAGCCAATAAAGACTAAGAAGGTTGACTCAAGAATAAATTGGATTATGAGCTCCGTTGTAGAATTCTGGCCTAACCATTTAGTACGAAGCGGTGGGAACGAAGGAACCTGTGAATGCAAAAGATTTTATTGAACAAATGAATCTTAATGATTCACTAGTTGGGATGGCGAAATGAACCGGAAATCAATTCATCTATTCGGAGAAGTGACGAACAAGTGCTAGGACTGAAATAGAGATTGCAAGAGTCAATATTCGCCCGCGAAAACTTTCTTTTTTTTTTTGAATTGGTAAACTTGGATAAAGGACAAAAGAAAATAAAGATTTATTAGGACGTTACAAAAAAACGATTTTTTTTTATAAAATTTTTTATAAAAATGTTCAAATATCTATTCAAATTAATTGAAATTCAATTTTGAATCCTTTTATTCGCGAGGAGCTGGATGAGAAGAAACTCTCACGTCCAGTTCTGTAGTAGAGATGGAATTCCGAAACAACCATCAACTATAACCCCAAAAGAACTAGATTCCGTAAACAACATAGAGGAAGAATGAAGGGAATATCTTATCGAGGTAATCATATTTGTTTCGGTAAATATGCTCTTCAGGCACTTGAACCTGCTTGGATCACATCTAGACAAATCGAAGCAGGTCGACGAGCAATGACACGAAATGCACGCCGTGGTGGAAAAATATGGGTCCGTATATTTCCAGACAAACCAGTTACAGTAAGACCCGCTGAAACACGTATGGGTTCGGGGAAAGGATCCCCTGAATATTGGGTAGCTGTTGTTAAACCGGGGCGAATACTATATGAAATGGGTGGAGTAACCGAAAATATAGCTAGAAGGGCTATTTTAATAGCAGCATCCAAAATGCCTATACGAACTCAATTTATTATTTCGGGATAAAAATGTAGAACCGACAGAAATGAGTCTTGGGAATGAAACAAAACCCCAGGTTTCTTTTTTTGGACAAACAATATTTCTTTTATTTTCTTCATCCTTTGCATTGGAAGAATAGACTCAAAAATTCATATGATTCAACCTCAGACCCATTTAAATGTAGCGGATAACAGCGGGGCCCGAAAATTGATGTGTATTCGAATCATAGGAGCTAGTAATCGTCGATATGCTCATATTGGTGACGTTATTGTTGCTGTGATCAAAGAAGCAGTACCAAATATGCCCCTAGAAAAATCAGAAGTAGTCAGGGCTGTAATTGTTCGCACCTGTAAAGAACTTAAACGTGACAGCGGTATGATAATACGATATGATGACAATGCTGCAGTTGTGATTGATCAAGAAGGAAATCCAAAAGGAACTCGAATTTTTGGTGCAATCCCCCGCGAATTGAGACAATTAAATTTTACTAAAATAGTTTCATTAGCTCCCGAGGTATTATAAAATAAAATGAGATCTTGGGGCATTTGAAAGAAATAGATTAAGAACTAGATTAATTCGTAGATTGTGTCTCACGCATATACCTTGAAAAATTCATATTCATAAACCAATAAAAAAAAAAGAAAAACATGTTAATTATATCCAATTTTGAGGCACCAAAAATTTTAGTTCATCATGGGTAGAGACACTATTGCTGAGATAATAACCTCTATACGAAATGCTGATATGGATAGAAAAAGAGTTGTTCGCATAGCATCTACTAATATTACCGAAAATATTGTTAAAATACTTTTCCGAGAAGGTTTTATCGAAAACGTCAGAAAACATCGAGAAAAAAACAAAAATTTTTTAATTTTAACCCTGCGACATAGAAGGAATAGGAAAAGACCCTATAGAAATTTTTTAAATTTAAAACGGATCAGTCAACCCGGTCTGCGAATCTATTCTAACTCTCAACGAATTCCTAGAATTTTAGGCGGGATGGGGATTGTAATTCTTTCGACTTCTCGAGGTATAATGACAGACCGGGAGGCTCGACTAGAAGGAATCGGCGGAGAAATTTTGTGTTATATATGGTAATCCTTTTAATATCCAAATGGGATCCGAAACCTCTTCCTATTTGTAAAAAAAAAAAGAAAGGGGATGAGTTGTCTAATATCGTTTCTCCTCCATTAGTTGATGCTTCAAGGGGGCTTTACCTGGAATGAAAGAACAAAAATGGATTCATGAAGGTTTAATTACTGAATCGCTTCCCAACGGCATGTTCCGGGTTCGGTTAGATAATGAAGATCTGATTCTAGGTTATGTTTCAGGAAAGATCCGACGTAGTTTTATACGGATACTGCCAGGAGATAAAGTCAAAATTGAAGTAAGTCGTTATGATTCAACCAGAGGACGTATAATTTATCGACTCCGAAACAAGGATTCGAAAGATTAGGTGGTTTTTATTCAATACGATTCGAGATGAAAAATTTCAAGAAACTTATTTTCTACCAAGAAGTAGATTCAGAATTAAGATAAGGAATGACAAATATGAAAATAAGAGCTTCCGTTCGTAAAATTTGTGAAAAATGTCGACTAATCCGTAGGCGGGGGCGCATTAGAGTAATTTGTTCCAACCCGAGACATAAACAAAGACAAGGATAATCAGACTCACTAAAGGGCTCAACGTACAAATAAAGAATCTGTTTTGACATGAAATGGATATATCCATATATTTCTGACTCATATTTATGAGATGATACAATATGGCAAAAGCTGTACCGAGAACTGGTTCACGTAGAAATGTACGTATTGGTTCACGTAAAAGTGCACGTAGAATACCAAAGGGGGTTATTCATGTTCAAGCAAGTTTCAATAATACCATTGTCACGGTTACCGATGTACGGGGTCGGGTGGTTTCCTGGTCCTCGGCCGGTACTTGTGGATTCAAGGGTACGAGAAGAGGGACGCCCTTTGCCGCTCAAACTGCAGCAGCAAATGCTATTCGTACAGTAGTAGATCAAGGTATGCAACGAGCAGAAGTCATGATAAAAGGTCCCGGTCTCGGAAGAGACGCCGCATTACGAGCTATTCGTAGAAGTGGTATACTATTAACTTTTGTACGGGATGTAACCCCTATGCCACATAATGGCTGTAGACCTCCGAAAAAAAGACGTGTGTAGAAATGAACAGTGAAGAAATTTCAAGAGAAACAAGAGAAATAAATAATTCAATCAAATAAAATATTATTACTATGGTTCGAGAGAAAGTAACAGTATCTACTCGGACACTACAGTGGAAGTGTGCTGAATCAAGAACAGACAGTAAACGTCTTTATTATGGGCGCTTTATTCTGTCTCCACTTATGAAAGGCCAAGCCGACACAATAGGCATTGCGATGCGAAGAGCTTTGCTTGGAGAAATAGAAGGAACATGTATCACACGTGTAAAATCTCAGAACGTCCCCCATGAATATTCTACTATAACGGGTATTCAAGAATCGGTCCACGAAATTATAATGAATTTGAAAGAAATTGTATTGAGAAGTAATCTATATGGAACTTGTGACGCATCTATTTGTGTCAGGGGTCCTGGATATGTAACTGCTCAAGATATCATCTTACCGCCTTATGTAGAAATCGTCGACAATACACAACATATAGCTAGCTTGACAGAACCAATTAATTTGTGTATTGGATTAGAAATCGAGAGAAATCGCGGATATCTTATAAAAATGCCACATAACTTTCAAGATGGAAGTTATCCTATAGATGCTGTATTCATGCCTGTTCGAAATGTGAATCATAGTATTCATTCCTATGGAAATGGGAATGAAAAACAAGAGATAC